TTCCCTTGTTGAAATAAGGGCAAATGCTTTGATTCGACATTTCCTAAGAATTGACTTGGTGAAATCCACTATTTCCTATATCGGAAAAAGAAATGATCCATCGGGCTCAGGGTTGCTCTCTGCTAATGGATCGGGTTTCGCCAATATCAATCCGTTTTTTTCTATTTATTCCAGAGTAAGAATTCAACAACCCCTTAATCAAAATAATCAAAATCAAAAAACGATTCATACGATGTTGAATAGAAAGAAGGGATTCCAGTCGTTGATAATTTTGTCATCATCCAATTGTTTTCGAATGGGTCCATTCAACGATGGAAAATATTACAATTTGATAAAAGAATCAATTAAAATTACAAAAGATCCTCTAATTCCAATTAAGAATTCGCTGGGGCCTTTAGGAACAGCTTTTCTACTTGCAAAGGTTTATTCGTTTTACCATTTAATAACTCATAATCAGATCTTGGTAAATAACTATTTGCAACTTGACAATTTAAAACGGACTTTTCGAGTAATTAACTATTTTTTACTAGATGAAAATGAGCAAATTTCGAATCCCGATCCAGGCAGTAACATTATTTTGAATTTGAATTGGGATTTTCTCCGTCTCAATTATTGTCAAGAAACATCTACAAAAATGAGTCTCGGTCAGCTTATTTGTGAAAATATATGTAAAGTCAAAAGCGCACCACATCTAAAATCGGGTCAAGTTATACTTGTTCAAGTTGACTCTGTAGTAATACGATCAGCTAAACCTTACTTGGCTACTCCAGGAGCAACTGTTCATGGCCATTACGGGGAAATTCTGTACCAAGGAGATACTTTAATTACATTTCTATATGAAAAATCGAGATCGGGTGATATAACCCAGGGGCTTCCAAAAGTAGAACAGGTATTAGAAGTGCGTTCGGTTGATTCAATATCAATGAATCTAGAAAAGAGAGTTGAGGGTTGGAACGACCATATAACAAAAATTCTTGGAATGCCGTGGGCATTTTTGATTGGTGCTGAGCTAACTATAGTGCAAAGTCGTATCTCTTTGCTTAATAAGATCCAAAAGGTTTATCGATCCCAAGGGGTGCAGATTCATAATAGACATATAGAAATTATTGTACGTCAAATAACATCAAAAGTGTTGGTTTCAGAAGATGGAATGTCGAATGTTTTTTCACCCGGAGAACTAATTGGATTGTTGCGAGCGGAGCGAATGGGGCGCGCGTTGGAAGAAGCGGTTTGTTACCGAGCACTCTTATTGGGAATAACAAAAGCATCTCTCAATACTCAAAGTTTTCTATCTGAAGCGAGTTTTCAAGAAACTGCTCGAGTCTTAGCAAAAGCGGCTCTTCGGGGTCGAATCGATTGGTTGAAGGGTCTGAAAGAGAACGTTGTTTTGGGGGGTATGATACCTGTTGGTACCGGATTGAAAAGATTCGTGCCCCCTTCACAACAATATAAGAAAAACCTTTTGGAAACAAAAAAAAACAATCGATTTGACGGGGAAATGAGAGATATTTTGTTTCACCACAGAAAATTCTTTGATTCTTTTCTTTCATCTTTCAAAGAATTTTTATGATAGAGCGGAACTATCATTTATAGGATTTAATGATTCTTAAAAGCGAATTCCTCTTTTTGACTATCTGTATATGTATTTGGTGCATTCATTTGATTTGGTAATCAAAATAGTAAGCAATAGAAAAGGCTAATGGCTTGGGCATCTATCTACTATCTACAGGCCAATCTACAGTAGAAGAGAAGGTTCCACCGGAACAATTATTTCTTTTTTTTTTTTGAGTTCGGCGTTCCTCGTCTCTTTTTTTTTCTGAAGGGGGGGGGGGGGGGGAAATGACAAGAAGATATTGGAACATTAACTTGGAAGAGATGCTGGAGGCAGGAGTACACTTTGGTCATGGTACTAGGAAATGGAATCCTAAAATGGCACCTTATATCTCTGCAAAGCGTAAAGGTATTCATATTACAAATCTTACTAGAACTGCTCGTTTTTTATCCGAAGCCTGTGATTTAGTTTTTGATGCAGCAAGTAGAGGAAAACAGTTCTTGATTGTTGGTACCAAAAATAAGGCAACCGATTCAGTAGCACGGGCTGCAACAAAGGCCCGGTGTCATTGTGTTAATAAAAAATGGCTTGGCGGGATGTTAACAAATTGGTCGACTACAGAAACGAGACTTCATAAGTTCAGGGACTTAAGAATGGAACAAAAAACGGGAAGACTCAACCGTTTGCCGAAAAGGGATGCGGCTGTGGTGAAAAGACAATTATCTCGCTTGCAAACATATCTCGGTGGGATTAAATATATGGCAGGGTTACCTGATATTGTAATTATCGTCGATCAGCATGAAGAAGATAGGGCCCTGCGAGAGTGTATTACTTTGGGAATTCCAACAATTTCTTTAAGCGATACAAATTGTGACCCCGATCTTGCAGATATTTCGATTCCAGCAAATGATGACGCTATAGCTTCAATTCGCTTAATTCTTAACAAATTAGTATTCGCAATTTGTGAGGGACGTTCGAGCTATATAAGAAATCCTTGATTCATAATAAAAAACTTTGACTTCAAAAATCCGATCGAATCGGTTATTAGTTATTATTTGTTTATTTCTTTTGGATCAAAGGAGATATTATGTGATTAATTAGTATTCAAAATATTAGTTGATATTCAAAAGATCCAATTCAAGTAGACAAAGAGATGGTTGAATCAAAATAATTTTTTTTAAGTTCCATTTTTCCAGAGGGCAATATGAATGTGCTATCATGTTCCATCAACACATTATACGATATATCTGATGTGGAAGTAGGCCAACATTTCTATTGGCAAATAGGGGGTTTCCAAGTCCATGGCCAAGTACTTATTACTTCTTGGATTGTAATTGCTATCTTATTAGGTTCAGCTACTATAGCTGTTCGGAACCCACAAATAATCCCGACCGGGAGTCAGAATTTTTTCGAATATGTTCTTGAATTCATTCGAGATGTGAGTAAAACCCAAATTGGAGAAGAATATGGTCCTTGGGTTCCTTTTATTGGAACTCTCTTTCTATTTATTTTTGTTTCGAATTGGGCAGGAGCTCTTTTACCTTGGAAAATCATAGAATTACCTCATGGAGAGTTAGCCGCACCCACGAATGATATAAATACTACGGTTGCTTTGGCTTTACTCACGTCAGTGGCATATTTCTATGCGGGTCTTACCAAAAAGGGATTAAGTTATTTCGGGAAATATATTCAACCAACCCCAATTCTTTTACCCATTAACATCCTAGAAGATTTTACAAAACCCTTGTCACTTAGTTTTCGACTTTTCGGAAATATCTTAGCAGATGAATTAGTAGTTGTTGTTCTTGTTTCTTTAGTACCTTCAGTGGTTCCTATCCCTGTCATGTTCCTTGGATTATTTACAAGTGGTATTCAAGCTCTTATTTTTGCAACTTTAGCTGCGGCTTATATAGGGGAATCCATGGAGGGTCATCATTGAAATAGTCTTATCTTTTCGATTAGCACAAAGAAATGAGCAATGTATGTGTAGTTCACGATTATTTACTTAAGGAATAGAAATATACAAGACTTTCTATTTCTATATGATAGAAAAAAATAGGAACAAAAAAATCAAAGATTACAATATTCGAGAGTTGGAAAAACAAAAAAGGAAAGAGATCCAAAAGATCTTTTTCCTAAAATTAGTCTTTCGTCCACTTAATATCCTACCTTTCCTTCATGAAGATTTACTTTTCTATCGGTCAGGCAATCTTCTTATTCAAATCATAATTGGAAATATATGTTTACGACGTGTGATTAAATAAAAAACAGGAGAAACAATTCTACTAAATTTTTATATTTCGATTGTATTCGGTTGGAATAATGATAAAGAAACTGCAAAGGAGAAAAGAATTTCCAAAAAGCAAAGAAAGGGGATTCCTAAAAAAATGGATTGATTCTCGAATCCGATTGAATTGAATGGTTTACGTTATGGAAGAAAGACGGGTATATGTGATAGTAGATATTAGCTGGTTATATATGAACTAAAGATATATTTCATTTGCCCTACTCTTGTGTATGGGTTTCAATAGAAGCCCTTTCGATTCTTGTGGCTGTGAATTGGATGACTAATGAGATGAAATCAAGAAAAGATGGAATAATTGAAATAACAGTTCGTAACCAAGAAATGGAAGAACGAGAGTTCTATGGATTCACAAAGACTCTGTGTATAGAAATGAAAAAATCGGAATATATAATATTCTTACTTAAATTCGAAGTTCATCGATGGACTAATTAAGTCAGAATTCATTGGTTGATTGTATCATTAACTATTTCTTTTTTCTTTGGTATGAGGAACTTATCATGAATCCACTAATTTCTGCTGCTTCCGTTATTGCTGCTGGGCTGGCCGTAGGGCTTGCTTCTATTGGACCTGGGGTTGGTCAAGGGACTGCTGCGGGTCAAGCCGTAGAGGGTATTGCAAGACAGCCCGAGGCAGAGGGAAAAATACGAGGTACTCTCTTGCTTAGTCTAGCTTTTATGGAAGCTTTAACGATTTATGGGTTGGTTGTAGCATTAGCACTTTTATTTGCGAATCCTTTTGTTTAAATCTTCGAAATAGGCATAGGCAAAGTATGTATTTATATTTTTCCTATTTTATTGCCTTCGATTTGTCGTTTGCTTTTTCAAATTGGACCAAGATGATATTTCTATAAGTCCTTATTCGTTGAAAAAATAACCTACGGGAAGGGCTGATTTATAGATTGAGGAATTAGCATACCGGCCCGCTTCCCCTTCGTAGTCCGAGGGAAACTCTTTTTATGGGGGTCTTCCAGGGGTAGTTCTACTTTCTAACTCAACTATTTTTTACTCGATTAAAAAAAAAGGAAAGAAGAAATAAAAAGTAAAGAGGGGGAAAGTGATAGAAAAAGAATTCTGGTCAATTTTTGAGCCTATCTATAATCTATATAATGAGATTATATGTATAAAAGGAGATTATATGAAAAAT